TACCCGCAGAAGACCAAGAAACGACCCGACCTTGTGGGTCTGTAACAGTAACAATAGTATTGTTGAAACTCGCTTGAACATGAATAACTCCTATTGGTGTTCTACACCCACTCTTACGTGAACTAATACGGCTATTTCTACGTGAACCAATTCTTGGTATAGGTTTTGTCATATTCTATTTGTCATCTCATAAATATGAGTCAGAGATATACGGATATATCCATTTCATGTGAAAACAAATTCTTTATTTATTTGTACATTAGGTCTCTTAGAAAGTGAAGTTCTTTTTTTTTATAAATATTATCCCTGTCTCTGTTTATGTTTCGGATTAGAACAAATTACTATAATTCGTCCTCGCCTACGGATCAGTCGACATTTTTCACAAATCTTACGAACAGAAGCTCTTATTTTCATATTTGTTGTTCCTTAATTCCGAATCTACTCTTTGAAAGAAAATAAGTCTCTTTTCTTTAATTCACCTTAAGTTAGTGTTTGAGCCTCAAAATTTATCCCCATGAAAATTTAAATACCTAATCGTTTGAATCTTTATTGCGAAGTCTATAAATTATACGTCCCCTTGTTGAATCATAACGGCTGACTTCTATTTTTACTCTATCTCCTGGTAGTATTCGTATAAAACTACGGCGTATCCGCCCTGAAACATAACCTAGAACCAGGTCTTCGTTATCTAAGCGAACCCAGAACATGCCATTGGGAAGTGATTCAGTAATTAAACCTTCATGGATCAATTTTTGTTCTTTCATTCCAGGTAACCTCCTTGAAGTATTAACTAATGTAGGAGGAGTGACATTAGACAACCCACCTCTACTCTCTTTTTCATAAATAGGAAGTTACGTATCAAATTCGTATACCAGATGGATCACCTCACCATATATAAAACAAAATTTCTCCTCCAATTCTTTCTAGTCGAGCTTCTCGATCTGTCATTATACCCCTAGAAGTAGAAAGAATTACAACCCCTATCCCGCCTGAAATCCTAGGAATTCGTTGAGAGTTGGAATAGATTCGCAGACCTGGTCTGCTGATACGCTTTAAAATATTTCTATATGCTCTTTTCCTATTTCTTCTATGTTGTAGGGTTAAAACCAAGAAATCCTTGTTGTTTTCCCGGTGCTTCCTAACATTTTCGATAAAACCCTCTCGTAGAAGTATTTTCACAATGTTTTCGGTAATATTAGTGGATGGTATTCGAACTGTTCCTTTTTTATCCATGTCAGCATTTCTTATATAAGTTATTATATCGGCAATAGTGTCTCTACCCATGACGAACTATCCTTTTTTTTTGCTTTGATATAATCAACATGTTTCTTTTTTTTATTTTTCATTAAAGGTATATGCCTGAGACATAATCTACTAATTGATCCATTTCAAAGACCCTACTACCCATTGTCTCGTCTACTAGCGTTTATAATACTTCGGGAGCTAATGAGACTATCTTAGTGAAATTTAACTGTCTCAATTCACGAGCAATCGAGCCAAAAACTCGGGTGCCTTTTGGATTTCCTTCTTGATCAATGACAACTGCTGCATTGTCATCATACCGGATTATCATACCGTTGTCGCGCTTGAGTTCTTTACATGTACGTACAATTACAGCTCTGATTACTTCTGATCTTTCCAGGGGCATATTTGGCACTGCTTCTTTGATTACAGCAACAATAACGTCACCGATATGAGCATATCGGTAATTACTAGCTCCTATGATTCGAATACACATCAATTTTCGAGCTCCGCTGTTGTCCGCTACATTCAAAAAGGTCTGAGGTTGAATCATCTTTCTTTTATTTGAGTTCTTTCAATGCAAGAGGCGAGGGGGAAAAGAAAATTTTCTGTCCAGAAATAAGTAAACCAGCGATTATAGATTATATTTTTCATCACTCATAAATATCCCTTTGGTCCGATATCCCTATTCCGCAATAACGAATTTTGTTCGTATAGGCATTTTGCGCGCCGCTATTTCCATAGCGGCTCTGGCTACGGTTTCTGATACTCCGCCCATTTCATAAAGTATTCGGTCCGGTTTCACGACGGATACCCAATATTCAGGAGATCCCTTCCCCGAACCCATACGTGTTTCCGCGGGTCTTAGTGTAACGGGTTTGTCGGGGAATATACGTACCCATATTTTTCCGCCACGACGGGCATATCGTGTCATTGCCCGGCGCCCTGCTTCTATTTGTCTAGATGTGATCCAAGCGGGTTCAAGTGCCTGAAGCGCATATTTACCGAAACAAATACGATTGCCCCGATAAGATACTCCTTTCATTCTTCCTCTATGTTGTTTACGAAACCTGGTTCTTTTGGGGTTATAGTTGATGGTAGTGTCTCAATTCCATCTCTACTACAGAACCGGACATGAGAGTTTCTTCTCATCCAGCTCCTCGCGAATGAAACGATAAATAAACAATAAATAATATTAGGATTATTTAATGGATGAAATTTCGCGGGCGAATATTTACTCTTTTATATTTATCTGCTTTATTCGTAGGGTCGCTCCATAACCTCTTCGAAGAAATCAGTTCGTTCCCGGCGCGTTCCGCCATCCCGTCCAGTGAATCATTAGGATTCGTTTTCAATCGAATCCTCCGCAGTCACAGGTTCCGTCGTTCCCATAGCTTCTCCTCCATTAATGTCGAGGTCTGAATTCTGCAATGGAGCTTCTAATTTAATCTGTCCCTGAGTCAATCTCCTCAGTCTCTATCGACTCAATGCTCTTTATTTTTTTTTTCCTATGAAATCTATCTCAATTATAGATGAATTGAATTATATTATAGTATATGATGCCTTATCACATTGCCCTTTCTGAGATGATTCATAGACCATACATATTGGAATAATATATCATTTCTTTTCCCCTTCTCCCTTTCTCTCATCCTTCCATTCATCCGCATCCCTCTATTTTGGTTTCACAACTTACACAATCAATCAAGATTCATTTTTACTTTATTGAAAAAGGATTTCAGTTGCTACAAATATATGATTATTATCTCATATAATGACCGATTCCTTGGATCTTGAGAATACGAAGCAATGAGCTGGTTATTAATTTATATTTATATTAGGTAGGGTCCAATTCTTTCTTTTAGTCCCAACGAGTCACACACTAAGCATAGCAATTCTATCATATCAAAGTGGTAAATCGAATTGTTATTCAAACATATATAATTGATCCGTTTTGACTAAACGGAAAAAGACCTAAACTAAATTGAGTTTTTTGCCCTGTCCATGGATAAGTATCCATGAATAGAATCGCAAGAAAAGGAGCCATTACTCTTCATCCAAAAATATCCAAATTTTTATCCCTAATACTCCATAGATAGTTCGAACTGGATAGGAACAATAATCAATTTTCACTCGAATGGTCTGTAGGGGAACCCTACCTTCTCTAATCCATTCAACGCGGGCAATTTCGTTTCCATTGAGACGTCCTGCAATTTGTACCTGAATTCCCTTTGCATCCGCTTGTTCAGCTAATTCAATAGCTTTTTTCATTGCCTTTCTAAAGGAAACTCTATTCTTTAATTGCAGAGCGATATATTCTGCAAGAATATTAGGTTGCCCGTAAGGTCTTGCAACTCTTGCGATAGCAATGTTGAGTCTTCGGTTCACAGAATGAAAGCTTTTTTGTACATTAGTCTGTAATTCTTCGATTCCTCGGGCTCGACCCTCTATTAACATATTGGCGAATCCAATATGAATTATGACTTGGATCAAATCGATTCTTTTTTTAATATCTATACGTGCAATTCCTTCAAAACCTGAGGATATTCTCATATGTTTTTGTACATAATTCTTGATACAATCCCGTATTTTTTCATCTTCCTGGAGACCTTTGGAATAATTTTTTGGTTGTGCGAACCAAAAGGAACGATGACTTTGGGTTGTACCAAGTCTGAAACCAAGTGGATTTATTTTCTGTCCCATATCTACCTACCAATATTCTCTTTCTAAACTAAAAGTCATGTTTTGAAAATCAAATATTTTTTAAATTGAAGTTAGGTCTTTCGCTCAATACAATAGTTATATGACAGGTGGGTCTTTTTATTGGGTAACTACGTCCCCGAGCTTGCGGTTTTAACCTTTTGACGATAACACCTTCGTTGACTTCGGCTTTACTAATAAATAAATCAGCTTCTTTCAAACCCCTATTGTGACTAGCATTTGCTGCTGCGGAATAAACTAATTTGAAAATGGGGTAACATGCTCGATAAGGCATGAGTTCCAGTATCATAAGTGTTTGCTCATAGGAGCAACCGCGAATTTGATCAATTACCCTTCGTGCTTTTTGAGCAGACATACCTATATGTCGAGCTAAAGCTCGTATTTCTGTACCCGAGGTCTTCTTTATCATAGTCATAGGGTTTTACCTCACACACACCAATAAAAATAAGAATAAATCATGAGAGCACTTATTTAACTTTTTATTACATTAATACATTAACTATATTAATATTATCATTATCGCCGAGATCTATTATCGTTTCTCGCGTGTCCCCGGAAAGTCAGAGTAGGCGCGAATTCTCCCAATTTGTGACCCACCATACGCTCCGTTATATAAATAGGTAAATGCTCCTTTCCGTTATGAACAGCAATTGTATGACCGACCATTGCAAATATAATGGTGGATGCTCGGGACCAAGTTACTATTATACTTCTTTCCTCTGCCTTGTTGAGCTTCTCAATTTTACTTAATAAGTGATTAGCCACAAAAGGATTTTTTTTAGATGAACGGGCCACAAGTGATTACTCCCCCTTCTTTTCATTTTTTCATTTTGTGAAGACGAAAAAACCAATTGAATTTCATATCATTCATTATTTTTTCTTTCTCTTTCTATTTACGGCGACGAAGAATAAAAATATCACTATATTTATTCCTTTTCCTACTCCTTCTTCCAAGCGCGGGATAACCCCAAGGAGTTGTGGGTTTTTTTCTACCAATCGGGGCCCTCCCTTCACCACCTCCATGGGGATGGTCTACAGGGTTCATAACTACTCCTCTTACTACAGGACGCTTACCTAGCCAACATTTAGATCCGGCTCTACCCAAACTTTTCTGGTTCGCCCCGACATTACCCACTTGTCCGACTGTTGCTGAGCAGTTTTTGGATATCAAACGAACCTCTCCAGATGGTAATCTTAATGTGGCCGATTTACCCTCTTTTGCAATCAGTTTCGCTACAGCACCTGCTGCTCTAGCTAATTGTCCACCCTTTCCAAGTGTTATTTCTATGTTATGTATGGCCGTGCCTAAGGGCATATCGGTTGAAGTAGATTCTTCTTTTTGATCAATCAAAACCCCTTCCCAAACTGTACAAGCTTCTTCCAAAGCATACGGCTTTCTGGATGTAGATGATGATATCTAGACAGATGGATCTTATATGAATCGTATGATGAAGTACCACATGAGTGGATATATAGGAATCCAAATCTGCCGAATCACTCATGCTACGATCTTCTACATCCTAGGTCTCCCCATTCCGTCATCTGGCTTATGTTCTTCATGTAGCACTCAGACCGAATGACTCTATGAAATTACGTCGATACTTCCATTCCACATATTACGGGTAACGTAGGAGACATCTCTATTTTTCCCCCGGGGGATCTTTAGAATTACCACTGCTTAGCTTTCAATTCGCCTCTGACCATCAAATGAAATGTGAATAACCCATCCTCCTCTCTTTGAAACAAGGGGCGCTTCCGGTTCTATCCGTGCTTCAAACAATTTTGTCTTCTCCATATTACCATATCTCTAGAGTCAATAATTTTATATGAGGAACCACTGAACTCAATCACCTGCTGCCGTTACTCTTCAGTTTTCTGTTGAGGTCTATCCCGTAGAGGTACTCAAATTGGATCAGTGATCGATTTCTAGGTTTTGTCGTAAACCTAATTGGTTACTTCCAATTACGTAAATCAATAGTTCAAACCGCACTCAAAGGTAGGGCATTTCCCATTGATATAGGAACTTCTGTACCAGAAACAATGGTATCTCCAATTATAGCCCCTCTGGGATGTAAAATATATCTCTTCTCACCATCCCCATAGTGTATGAGACAAATGTATGCATTTCGATTAGGGTCGTATTCTATGGTTACGATTCTACCAGATATGTCTTTTGCATTCCGTCGAAAATCGATTTTACGGTATAGACGCTTATGACCTCCCCCTCTATGCCTTGCGGTAATGATTCCTCTGGCATTACGACCTTTACCACAACGATGCTGTCCATAGATCAAATTTGTTCGTGGATTGGATTTCGCTTGACTGTCTACGGCTCCTTTGCGTGTGCTAGGGGTAGAAGTTTTGTATAAATGTATGGCCATGTTATTAAGTATTTATTTTTTTTTATTTAAGTTCTTTTCTCTATAAGAGGTGGAATAGAATAACCCGGTTGAAGCGTAATGATCATACGTCTGTAATGCATTGTATGTCGCATAATAGGTCCCATTCTTCTACCCTTTCCCGGGAGTCGATGGCTATTCATAGCTACTACCTTGACACCAAAGAAGAGTTCGATCCAATGCTTTATTTCTGTCCTAGTTGATCCTGATTCGACATTAGAAGTATATTGATTGTTCCCCAATAACCGAATACTTTTTTCTGTAAATACTGCATATTTGATTCCATCCATAAATCCATTTTCTTCCCTATGAGTTCCAGTATCTATAAGAATTAGAATTCTTACCGTTTCTACCGTTTCTATCTTATTCTTATAGTATGAATATACCAATTAGTTATCTATGGATGATGAGATTCCGTTGATACGGAGCCAATTCTATTATTGAACGTTCCAATTCGCGTGCATCCAGCAGGAATTGAACCTACGAATTTGCCAATTATGAGTTGGGCGCTTTAACCATTCAGCCATGGATGCTTCGCGGAGACTCGTCATCAACGGGGGCTGTCTTTGTGTAAGTGGATTTCAATTGAAATATAATCTTTCGTTTAGGAGAAATCAATGAAACGGCATCAATTCAAATCCTGTATTTTTGAATTGAGAGAGATATTGAGAGAGATCAAGAATTCTCGCTATTTCTTAGATTCATGGACCAAATTCGATTCAGTGGTGTCTTTCACTCACATTTTTTTCCACCAAGAACGTTTTGTGAAACTCCTTGGCCCCCAAACTTGGAGTGTCCTGCTTTCACGTGATTCACAGGGTTCAACAAGCAATCGATATTTCACTTTCACGATCAAAGGTGTAGTACTGCTTGTAGTAGCGGTCCTTATATATCGTATGAACAATCGAAATATGGTCGAAAGAAAAAATCTCTATTTGATGGGGCTTCTTCCTATACCTATGAATTCCATTGGACCCAGAAATGATACATTTGAAGAATCTTTTTGGTCTCCCAATATCAATAGGTTGATTGTTTCGCTCCTGTATCTTCCAAAAGGGAAAAAGATCTCTGAGAGTTGTTTCATGGATCCGAAAGAGAGTACTTGGGTCCTCCCAATAACTAAAAAGTGTATCATGCC